TCTACCAAGATAACTCGAGGTTCCAACCAACAAGAATCCTAATGAACCTAAAAAAAGGATAATAGCCCAGCAGAAATTACTTGTTTTTCGAGCCCCCGTTATAGGTTCTATCCATATATGTTCTGATCGACAACTCATACTTGATCCAGTTGATTTTTTTGGAATTGAGAGAATACCCCAAATGAATTTGACTTTAGTCCTTTTGTTTCCGAAGTAACTCGCATCAACTAGCACTAGTTTGATGTGATCCTTTAGGAGTAATTCATTAAATTCGTTAGATCTAAACTAATAACATACCCTTCGTATGATCTCACTAAAGATAGCCAAATAGATATAGATAGACCAACTTTACAGTTCAGCTATCCGTAGATTCGGGTCTATTTGAAAATAGCTAGAATCCATTGATCCCTATAGCATTTTCTGGAGACATAAGAGTTTTTCGACGGAAGCCGCTTATACCATATTTTGCTAAATAGATATCTGTGTTATGATACAAGCGTCAGTTTTGAAAAAAAAAATAGATGAGATTTTGTGCCATCAGCTCTAAACAATCTTGTTTTTTTGAACATGAAGAAATAAAGAAGCCATTGCGATTGCCGGAAATACTAGGCCTACTAAAGGCACCAAAACAGAGGGAAAGTTAAGAGTTGTCATAGAATGGGTACCTCGATTTACTATTTGAACCTGTTATTATTATTTCTATTTATTATTTATAATATAAAGATATCTTATTATATATAAAGATATCTTATTATAATTTGATAATTCTAAATTGGAATTATTATTATTACTTAATAGCTATTAAGTATAAATATAAGTATCTATCTAAGTGAGTATATAATGTAGTTTTTCATCTTTCTACATGAAAGATTTCAAAGGATATGGATGAGATATTATTTTCTTCATTTTTTGCTCTTGTCTTCGAATTTCATTTACTAAGCAAAAAGTTTCTTCAAAATGAATTAGATTCTATTTTTCATTATATTATATTGAATATATTGAAGGGTTTGTTAGAATCCCATCCATCAGGGATTCTTAGTCAAAATAGGATTATCGTAAGATATAGAAAAATAAAAAATTCTATATTTTATAGATTTTCATTATATATGACGAGAAGAGTAGATTTTTTTGATTTGCCTAATTTCACGAAAATAAGAATTTCATCTTTTATCTTGTTAATAGAGGCTTCTTGATCAATAATCAGGAATATAGAAAAAGGGGCGGATTTTCTGTGACTTTTGATTCTTTATATAATTAGATCTTATGTCAACAAAGAAAACCCCATTCGTCTAATTTTGACTTGGATTCCGATAAACTAATTACTTGTTTGCTCAAAATAATTGAACTTAATGTTCTAATTTTGATTCAAAGGAAAGAAAGTGTGTAGTTGAAATAACTCACTCAGAACGCTTTTTAAAGGATTACGTGGTACGATTAGATCGAATAAGCCCTTCTGGAATAAATACTCAGCCGCTTGTGAACCCTCGGGTACTGTTTTATTCAATGTTTGTTCAATTACTCTTTTACCCGCAAAGGCAATGTAGGCATTGGGTTCGGCAATAATGATATCCCCCAACATACCAAAACTAGCTGTCACCCCACCGGTAGTAGGAGATGTAAGAATTGGTACATAGAATAACTTTTTATTTGATTGATAATCATATAAAGCAGAAGATATTTTAGCCATTTGCATCAAGCTCAAACTTCCTTCTTGCATGCGTGCCCCTCCGGAAGCACACACTATAATAAGAGGTAGAAATTCTTTAGTAGCGTATTCAATCAAACGGGTAATTTTCTCCCCGACTACGGATCCCATACTACCCCCCATAAACTGAAAATCCATAACCCCAATTGCTACGGTAATACCGTTTAGTTGCCCTCTGCCTGTTTGAACAGCCTCGGTTAATCCTGTCTTTCTTTGATAAGAATCGATACGATTTTTATAAGGCTCCTCTTCCGAATGAAATTCAATGGGATCCAGAGAGACCATGTCTTCATCCATAGGCTCCCAAGTGCCCGGATCGATCAAAAGTTCGATTCTATCTGAACTACTCATTTTCAAATGATATCCACATTGTTCACAAAGATGCATCTTTGATTTAAAAAATTTCTTATAATTTAATCCATAACAATTTTCGCATTGAACCCACAAATGCCGGTATTGTTGAGTTACACCCAGATTAGTATAACTTTCTGGTATAGTTTGATCACTCGTTCTGGTATCCTCGTTTTGACTACTATTTCCACTTTTACCACAAATGGAACTAGAAATGTAATTGTTACTGGAATTGTCACTACCACTTACAATGTAACTATCAATACAGATTTGGGACTGAAGATAACTGTCAATGCAACTATTAATGTGATTATTCCAAGTATACTGAGTATCATCCATGTAACGATCGTGGTCGGGATTCTTACTCTTAGATCCATTATTCAGATAACTAGAATTCCGATAAAAAGAACTTTCTAGTTCACTACAAAAAGGATGATCATTGGC